TAAATTGAACTCCAACAATTTCTTTGTCCTCAACGTCCCTTAATTCCTAGGAATTAGTCACTTCAACAGTCTTCGATGGTTATATGGGTATCCAAAGTACGAACGAGATGGATGTTTGTTGTCCCAACCATTCTTCTTAGTCCCGATCCCAATAAAATAAGGAAAAGAGATAATTTATAACAAAGGTTTCGTGTTGTTGATTACTATGCGTAGTGTTTCTTCCTCTATGCTGCCTATTGGTACTAATGGAGTAAGCCCATAGCTATAGGTGAAACCTTTCGCTCAATGCTAGAATCGACAATTAAAGCATCTGAGGCTGCATTAATCGGGGATACACGACAGAAGGAATTGCTTTATTTATAAACTTCACCTTCAACAAGCGTAGAGTTATTTAAAATCTTTCTATTCCGGCTAATGTGTCTTTCTCCTAAAACTTGAGAAGTGGCAAATAAAAAAATCAAATCACACCATCTCTATAATAAGTAAATGCCTCTTTTTCTCCTGAAGTTGTTGGAATTATTCGTAATAAGATATTGGCTACAATTGAAAAGGTCTTATCAATAAAATTTCCAGTTATGGGGGATCTAGACATAGATAGCAATCTATTTTTTAATTTCTTTTAATTACTTCTCATGAGAAAACGATCCCACAAAAAAAGTAATTGTACAGTACGAAATAACATAAAAAGAGACTCAACTCATAAAAACCGATATACCGATCATTCGAGTCGTTCCAATCCATTGATTTAAGCCGGTATAGATATCAGAAAAAGACTGGGACGCCATCTTCGTAAACATGAATAGATAGATATTTTGATTGTTTTTAACAAAGAGTTTTTCACAAAAACAAAAAAAAATTTTGCCCCCAGCCCCGAAGGAAAGGTCTTTATTTGATTCAAAGCAATTTTATAGTTAGAATTGATTGTACGTACCGTACCTATCCAACAATCTAATATGAATGACTCGCGATTCACTCAGTTTCTGGGCCATAATTATTATGTAATTATGTAGGAGAGATGGCCGAGTGGTTCAAGGCGTAGCATTGGAACTGCTATGTAGGCTTTTGTTTACCGAGGGTTCGAATCCCTCTCTTTCCGGTTTCATTGATGACTTGGTATTTTTTTTTTTTATTCTTCACGTCCAGGGTTACGCCCCGGATCATTAGATAAAAATCCGAAGATGAAAAGAGAAACAAAGAATATCACTATTGTGTAAACAAAGAGTTTGAGAGTAAGCATTACACAATCTCCAAGATTTTAACTTTTTTTTGGAAAAAAAGAAAAATAAAATCGATTCTCTAATCCAGTAGGAATTAACTTCAATTTCAATTTCAATAAGGAATATAAATATTTTTATACCACTAGGGTGAAATTGAATGTAAAAAAGTTCAGAATGAGGAAATGGGATAATTCATATTTTTCGCGTCTATACAATAACTTCAATGTTTGAATTGAAGGCTTTTATTATAAGACTTATCTGATCTTATAAATTGCTATAATTTTTTTCATCGAATAAATCATGAATTATTCTAGGACTAAAGATTTTATTTTATCGAAAACTTATAGCAGCTTGCCAAACAAAGGCTAATAGAAAAAAGAGGACAGGGATTACGGGCATAACATCCACTATTGGATTCAAAAAAGCGTAGGCTTCAGGCAATTTTGTAAAGAAAAAACTGCTTGAATAATGGGCAGAATTAAGACAGATACAAATCAAACTAAAAAAATTAAGCATAACAAACATTTTGTTCTTGAAGATAATTGTATTTTGAGTGGGTTATTTAATATGTTATTGATATCAATTTTGATATCAAATCAATAATAAAATAAATAAATAAAGTAAGGTAGACCAAAAACCTTTCTTTATTTCAATTTAACCAATCAAAAATCCTTCAATTCTCAAATCAAAAAGAATTGAAGAAATCATATTTTCATACAATATCTTAATTGAATTATATATTATGATCAATAAATTCAGTTTAATTCTATATCTATACATATCAAAATCCGAACAACAAGCTAATCTATTTCATAGTGGGCGAGACTTGACAAAAAAGCAATACCAAGAAATATTAGAAATATATATTAGAAATATATATTAGAATATTTCTATATTCTATATAAGGTACTATATAAGGTATTAGAAGACAAAAAAGCAATACCAATATTATTCTATTTATTGGTATTAGAAGACAAAAAGCAATACCAAGAAATATTAGAAATATATATTAGAATATTTCTATATAAGGTATTTTAAGACAAAAAAGCAATACCAAGAAATATTCTAATATATATTGTGTTATAAGGTATTATAAGATCAAAAAGCAATACCAATATAATAATATTGTATTATAAGAATAGAACAAAAAAGAATATTATAATATCTAATATATTATAATATATATAATATATATTGGGTTGAATAGCAATAGAAGCAATAGAAATGGGGCGTGGCCGAGTGGTAAGGCAACGGGTTTTGGTCCCGCTATTCGAAGGTTCGAAACCTTCCGTCCCAGAGCATACCTATTCTTTATATCAAAATAAAGAGTTCCTTTTTGAATTGAACAACCTTCTATTTCTATTATAGTGAATTTTTTGATATTTTATTTCAATTTCTAAAAAATAAAATAAATAAAAATAAATAAAAAAATGAATACATAAAATAAATATAATAAGAGATAAGAAGAGATGCGACCGCCTCCCACATATTTTATACCCTCTCCCACAAAGAAACTCGTAATCCCGACTACATTGGCAATCCCGTCAATTATTCGTCTATCAAAAAAATAAGTTAATTCAGTTAATCTTCTTATCACTTCAGTTAAAGATATTGCATAAAAAGCATCCATGTAACCCCGATTATAGGACCAATCATATATCACATTTATTATTTTGTCCCAAAAAATTCTATTAGGACCTTTTTTAGCGAGCGAATTAAAAACGATCAAATTGTGTGAGGATGAATAAACAGGCTTATATAAAGAAGACGCTATTAATATTCCGAAATAAGCTATACTAACCGAAAAAATTGCATTTGTTACAAATTCATACCAAATAATATAATTGTTTTCATTTTTATGCAAAAGGGTTAAAGATGGAATTAACAGTTTAGATAATATATCCAAATCTTTGACTTCTGGATTGAAGTGATTGAAAGAAATTCCTATGGCTCCAATAAACAAAGTAAAGAGTACCAAGACAAGCATAGGAAATAAGATAGTATTATTAGATTCATGGGGATAGGAGAAAAAACTTTTAGTGTCAAAACGATTAATAGTAATAAAAGACCGAGTCAGATTTCTTACATTACCATCAATTTGATATGTCTTCTTCCAAAAAAGAGAAGCCCTTTCATTATTATTATGAATTGTTAATAAAGGTAACAATTTTTTTTTTAATATTTTTGATCCTTCTTTACCCCATAGAGATATTGAATAGAATGAACCGTTTTTTTTGCCACTGTAATTTTTAAAATGAACATTGAAATGTCCTTCAAATGTAAGTAAATAGACCCGAAACATATAAAATGCAGTTAATCCTGCTGTGGAACAAGCTATTATTGCGAAAATAGGTGAATACAACCAACTATCATTAATGATTTCATCTTTGGACCAAAAGCAGGCGAGAGGTGGAATACCACAAAGAGAAAGAATTCCTAATAAAAAAAAAATCTTTGTAATTGGAACATATTTTGTTAAACCACCCATAAGAACCATATTTTGACTCTTATCTGGAGAATAGCCAACAATAGCTTCCATTGAATGAATAATGGATCCAGATCCTAAGAACAACAATGCTTTGGAATAGGCATGAGTAATCAAATGAAATAAAGCGGCTCGATACGACCCCATACCCAGGGCTAACATCATATAACCCAATTGAGATATTGTAGAATAGGCTAAACTTCTCTTAATATCTTTTTGAGCAAAAGCTAAAGCAGCTCCTAATAGCACTGTTATTATAGCTATCAAAGCGATTAGATTCATTATGTAAGGTATGACTACGAAAAGAGGAATAAGTCGAGCTACAAGAAAAATTCCCGCTGCTACCATAGTAGCAGCATGTATCAGAGCCGAAATAGGAGTAGGTCCTTCCATGGCATCCGGTAACCATACATGAAGAGGGAATTGGGCCGATTTAGCAATTGCGCCAGAAAATAATAGGAAGGCACACAAAGTAACAAATAAAAAATTCACCTCATTATTATAAATCAAGTAATTAAATATTTCGAACAAATCCCGAAATTCGAAACTGCCCGTTATCCAATAAAGACCTAAAATTCCTAATAATAAACCAAAATCCCCTACACGATTAGTTACAAACGCTTTTTGACAAGCATTCGACGCACTAGGTCGTGTGAACCAAAAACCTATTAATAGATAAGAACACATTCCAACCAATTCCCAAAAAAAATAAATTTGTACCAAATTATAACTAGTAACTAATCCCAACATTGAAGTATTGAAAAAACTCATATAAGCAAAAAATCTCAAATAGCTTTGATCATGAAACATATAATTGTCACTATAAATAAGAACCATAATTCCAACTGTAGTAATTAATATTGACAAAATAGAAGTAAGGGGGTCGATCAAGTGTCCGAACTCTAAAGACAAATCATTATTGATGGTCCAAGACCATACATATTGATAGATAGAACTGCTATTTATTTGTTTAATAGACAAATAGATCGAAAAAATCATAACTATACCCAACAATAAAACACTCGGAAAAGCCCACACGCGACGAAGTTTTTTTGTTGACGCCGGAAAAAGTAGGAGTCCCACTCCTATTAACATAGGGACTGGAAGTGTAACGAAAGGTATGATTTGTGAGTATTGATATGTATGTTCCATAATAAATCTTATAATTTTATTAATTAAATGTTTCTAATTCATTGGCTCTTATTGCTATTATCTCTTCTATTTTTAAAGTTTTAAAGGATTCAGTCAATAATAAAATTGAATAATAATACAAATAATAATACAAATATATAAATAAAGATATGCAAAACCAAAATAGAGTTTTATCTTCTTAATTAGTCTGAATCTTTCCCTTTTATATTCAAATCAAGAAGTTAGAATTGGTAAAATGATATGACTAAGATATTAATGAGATATTAATGAAAAAAAAAAAAGACTTACTCTAAAGAAAATTGAAATTCTGGATTTCAAAAATTTATATATGTAGAGAAAAAATAAAGAATTATAAAGTAGGACTTAATTTTGATAGGAATGATAAAAAAAAAGACACCGGATCCTTACCTTACTGGATCCAGATCCAATAAAAAAAACTTTAATTTTTTTTATTTATTAGGATCAATTTGAGTTTAGGTGCTTAACCCTTTTGATGTATTTTAATAGGTCTATAAATGTAGTATAACGAAAATATATATATATAAATAGATAAATAGAAAACGAAATGTAAAATGTAAGCAGATAGTTTTTTTTATGAAGAGAGTCCAATTTCTAAACTAAATTGATAAAATCTGATAAATGTGAAAAGAACATTTTTTTTTTAAGTTCTCTTGATGGATTGAAGCCAGAACTCTTTATTTACAAAAGGTTATTTGTAGAAGAGCATAAACTACAAAAAAAACCATTGTTAAGTTAACTTTAATTGACATATTAAATAATAATATGGATTATGATAATAAAGATTATTATAAGAACGTTCAAATGCCTATTTCTATTTGATAAATTCAATTATTTCCGAAATAATATTTCATTGACTTGATTCCTTCAAGCTCGACGATTGAATAAAAATCGGTTATTATGAATTCGAGTAAGCCGCTATGGTGAAATTGGTAAACACGCTGCTCTTAGGAAGCAGTGCTAGAGCATCTCGGTTCGAGTCCGAGTAGCGGCATAATATCTTTTAATTTGCAAAAGCATATAATAAGTCCTATAATGAATTCAATTCCTGATTTTAATCCCATAAAATTCAGGAACCCCCACTTTTTCAATTTTTTAATTTTTATGATATTTTCGACTTTAGAACATATATTAACTCATATATCTTTTTCGGTTGTTTCAATTGTAATTACAATTTATTTTATAACCTTACTAGGCGATGTAGGCGATGAATTCGTAGGATTATATGATTCGTCAGAAAAGGGCATGAGAACTGCTTTTTTCTGTATAACAGGATTATTAGTTACTCGTTGGATTTATTCGGGGCATTTACCATTAAGTGATTTATATGAATCATTAATCTTTCTTTCATGTGGTTTCCACATTATTCATATGGTTCCTTATTTTAAAAACCATAAAAATTATTTAAGCAAAATAATCGCGCCAAGTACTTTTTTTACGCAAGGCTTTGCTACTTCGGGTCTTTTAACTGACATACATCAATCCGAAATCTTAGTACCTGCTCTCCAATCCCAGTGGTTAATGATGCACGTAAGTATGATGTTATTGGGCTATGCAGCTCTTTTATGCGGATCATTATTATCAGTAGCACTTATAGTAATTACATTTCGACAAGCCATAAGAATTGTTGATAAAAGTAATAATGATTCATTTTCCTTTGGTGAGATCAAATACATACTGGAAAGAAGCAATCTTTTAAGAAAGATTTCTTTTCTTTCTTCTAGGAATTATTACAGGTTTCAATTAATTCACCAATTAGATCACTGGAGTTATCGTATTATTAGTATAGGGTTTATCTTTTTAACCATAGGTATTCTTTCGGGCGCAGTCTGGGCTAATGAAGCATGGGGATCATATTGGAATTGGGACCCAAAGGAAACTTGGGCATTTATTACTTGGACCATATTTGCGATTTATTTACATACTCGACCAAATAGAAATTTGGAAGAAATTTTCAATTCTGCAATTGTCGCTTCTATCGGTTTTCTTATAATTTGGATATGTTATTTTGGAGTTAATTTATTAGAAATAGGATTACATAGTTATGGTTCGTTTCAATTTCTATTTAATTGAATTGAAGAAAGGGTCGGGCAAATACAACCCAAAATAGAATATATATAATAAACTTCAAGTAAACCGTTGAGAACCTTTTGAATCACTAAATTACTTGATTCAAAAAGTTCTCACAAAAGTCAAACATATCCGGTTACAATTCATTTTTTTTACTTAAATTTAAGAAAAAAAAAATTTTCACTGTATAACGATTTAAAATTTTTTAAACATCATAGAATTGCTTTTTGATTTTTTGTTTTGTTTTTCAAAACTACCTATAAAAATAATTAGATAGAATAGCCTCGACCTTGTCAAATGATAATGATAAAACTAAATCCGGATAAATACCAATACCTATTACAGGTAGAAGTATAGAGATCGAAACAAATAACTCCCGTGGTCCAGAATCAAAAAAATAAGAGTTTGGGACATTAAACAACCTGTATCCATAGAACATCTGGCGTAACATAGATAATAAATAAATAGGAGTTAATATCATTCCAATTGCCGTTACAAAAGTAATTATTATTTTGGGCATTAAAAGATATTTTTTACCGGTAATTATTCCAAAAAAGACTATTAATTCGGCAAAAAAGCCGCTCATGCCCGGTAATGCAAGGGAGGCTAGTGATAAGATACTGAACATTGTGAATATTTTTGGCATTGGGTTGGCCATTCCGCCCATTTCGTCAAGATAAGCAAGACATATTCTATCATAACTCGTTCCTGCCAAGAAAAAAAGTTCAGCGCCAATAAATCCATGTGATAGTATTTGTAAAATGGCTCCATTCAGTCCCATATCGCTTAGAGAAAAAATTCCTATAATTATGAAACCCATATGAGATACAGAAGAATAGGCTATTCTTTTTTTTAAATTTCGTTGACCAAGAGATGTTGAAGCTGCATAGAGTATTTGCATCGCGCCTACTATTATCAACCAGGGGGAAAATATGGAATGAGCATGGGGTAATAATTCCATATTGATTCGAACCAACCCATATGCTCCCATTTTTAATAAGATTCCGGCTAGAAGCATACAAGTACTGTAATGTGCTTCTCCATGGGTGTCTGGTAACCATGTATGTAAGGGTATAATCGGTGATTTGACAGCAAAAGCAATAAGAAAGCCAATATAAAATAGTATTTCTAGGGCCACCGGATATGATTGATTGGCTGATGTTTCAAAATTGAATGTTGGTTCATTGGAACTATATAAAGTTATGCCCAAAGCTCCCATTAATAAAAAAATGGAACTTCCTGCAGTATACAAAATAAACTTTGTAGCTGAATACAGACGTTTCTTTCCTCCCCACATGGATAGAAGTAGATAAACTGGAATTAATTCTAACTCCCACATGATGAAAAAAAGTAAAAGATCTTGAGAAGAAAATAATCCTATTTGACCACTATACATTGCTAACATCAGAAAATGTAATAATCGGGCATCCCGAGTAACTGGCCAAGCCGCTAAAGTAGCTAAAGTGGTGATAAATCCTGTAAGTAAAATAAGTCCTAGAGAAAGTCCATCTATTCCCAATCTCCAGTAAAAATCAAAAAAATTGATCCATTTATAATCCTCCATTAATTGCATTAATGGATCATCTAATTGGAAATAATAAGAGAATGTATAGGTCATTAAAAGGAATTCTAAGACACATATACATATAGTATACCACCTAATTGCCTTATTTCCTCTCTGAGGGAAAAATAAAATTACGGAACCCGCGGATATCGGTAAAACTACAAATATTGTTAATAAAGGAAAAGAATTCGTGGTAAAGACAAGATACACTTGGACCAGAAAAACCCGTTCTCGAAAAAAATAATTTTCAATATATTATTTTTTTCGAGAACGGGTTTTTGTCGGTAAACAAAAAAATAAAATGTATTCAAGCGGGTTTTTCTGGAAAGTATCAATAAGCTAGACCCATGCTTCGAGTTGTTTCATGCCATAAATAAACTCGAACACTCAAGAAATCCGTTGGACAGGCGGATTCACATCTCTTACAACCGACACAGTCCTCTGTTCTTGGAGCAGAAGCAATTTGCTTAGCTTTACATCCGTCCCAAGATATCATTTCTAATACATCAGTGGGGCAGGCTCGGACACATTGAGTACACCCTATACATGTATCATAAATCTTTACTGAATGCGACATTGGATCTATAATTTTTTTTTGAACATCACAAATTTTCGATCTAGTAAATTTATGAATCATATATTGAATTTAAACACCAGATGAATCAATGATTTAACAGAATTTTTCTATTCAATTCAGGATCGACTCATGAAATATAGACAAGATACTTCAATTTCTTACCTTTTCGCATTCTCGCAAACATGATCAGATACGCATACATGCCAATTCGAATTGATGAATATTCTATTTTATACGATTAATATTACTTATTCAACAAATTCGATTGATTTATACGGGTTGATTTTCTGTTACGATAAATTGACGAAACAATAGCCGGTCCAATAGCTGCTTCAGCGGCTGCCATAGCTATAACAAAAATTGAGAAAATATTTCCTTTTAATTGGCGACTATCAAAAAAATCAGAAAATGTTACGAAATTTATATTAACTGCATTTAGTATAAGTTCAAGACACATAAGGGCTCTAACCATATTTCGACTCTTGATCAATCCATAGATACCGATAGAAAATAAATAAGCACTCAAAAAAAGTACATGTTCGAGCATCATTGACCAATTCCTTATTATTATTTTATTATTATTATTTTATGAATTTAGATTTATTTCAATATGAACAACAATTCAACATCTACAGAGTAGATTGACTAGGATAAGAATATCACAAGTACAGAATAAAGAAATATATTAGTAATGGATCGAATAAAAAAATTTATACATGAATAATTTTCAAATAGAATTGAAGGAAAATGTATGCGATAACATAGAACAAAGTTCAATTTGTATTGCGGTTGCTAATTATAAAGATTTATTACTGACGAGCCACAACAATAGCACCTATCAAAGCAACTAAAAGAGTTATTGAAATTAATTCAAATGGAAGAAAAAAATCTGTTGATAAATGAATTCCAATTTGTTGACCATTACTTATCAAATCGTGCTCTATAATTTGGTTTGCTTTTGTAGTCCAAATAATCCCGTACCATGACGTATTTGGAATAATAGTGATTAGTGAAACAAAAATACTTGTACAAACTAAGGAACTAACCCCATCCCCGACAGTCCAAAAATTGAAATCTTTGTAATATTCTGAATCGTTCATGAACATCACAACAAATATAATTAAAACATTTATAGCTCCCACATAAATAAGGAGTTGTGCAGCAGCTACAAAATGAGAGTTTGATAAAATAAAGAATAAGGATATACAAAAAAGAACCAATCCCAATGAAAAGGCAGACAAAATTGGGTTGGTAAGTAATACCACTCCTAGACCTCCTAATATAAGACCTAATCCCAGAAAGACTAAAAGAAAATCATGTATTGGTCCAGGCAAATCCATTGTACGTAAAATAAAAAAAAGAGATAAAAAATGGAATTGTTTTTTCATGACCTTATTGACCCGACCAGGAAAAACTTTTTTATAATGGGTTCAAATCTTAAAGGGTTTAATTTGCTGTAGGTAGAGCCATCGAACTAATCTCATTCTTTGGTAATTTGACACCCTAAATTTGAATTTCGAAATAATTATGGATATAACTACGAATATATTAATGGATTAAAAATCAAAATGAAGTCGCGATACGATTCTCACCAACTAAGCAAATCAAGAGTTGGTTTTATGGTTTTTGTAGTTATTGATCAAGCAAAATGAAAGAAACCCCATTTCATCTCTTTAGATCAAAACGGAATCTTCGTTTAGTAATTGTAAATTGCTCTTTAATTAATCTTTAATCAAAGAGGGTTTACCCATTTTTTTGAGGTGAATTCAAAATTGTTCGAATTGTATAATCGTCAATTAATGACATTGGTAAACGACCTAAAGCAATTTGATTATAATTCAATTCGTGACGATCATAAGTGGAAAGCTCATATTCTTCGGTCATTGATAAACAATTTGTTGGACAATACTCAACACAGTTGCCACAAAATATACATATTCCGAAATCAATATTGTAATTAAGCAACCGTTTTTTTCGAATGTCAGTTTCAAATTCCCAATCAACAACAGGTAAATCTATAGGGCATACACGAACACATACTTCACAAGCAATGCATTTATCAAATTCAAAATGGATTCGACCGCGGAAACGCTCCGATGTGATTAATTTTTCATAAGGATATTGAATAGTTATAGGTAAACGATTTGCATGAGATAAGGTAATCATGAAACTTTGACCAATGTACCTTGCAGCTCGTATGCTTTGTTGACCATAATTCATGAACCCAGTTACCATGGAGAACATATCGTGAATATCTATTAATAATTTCATTTTTGTTTCTTTTTCTTGTTTGAGACGAGTCATGAATATATAAAAGTATTCCTTTATAGCGAAAGGAGTTGGAAAGAGGTTGTTAATAATAGATTACCTAGAGAAATAGGTAAAAGAAATTTCCATCCAAGATTTAAGAGTTGGTCTATTCTTAGTCTAGGTAAAGTCCATCTTGTTGTGATAGGAATGAATAAGAACAAATAAGTTTTAACCAATGTAATAAAGATACCAATTGCTGTTCCAAAGACTCTACCCACTTGATTTTTTTCAAAAAGCTCAGGAACAAATATATACGGAATAGAGATATTCCAACCGCCCAAGTAAAGAACTGTTACAAATAATGAAGAAACTAATAAATTTAGATAGGAAGCAAGATAAAATAAACCAAATTTGATACCCGAATATTCGGTTTGATAACCTGCTACTAATTCTTCTTCTGCTTCTGGTAAATCAAAGGGTAACCTTTCACATTCCGCTAGGGAAGAAATTAAAAAAATTAGAAATCCTATAGGTTGGCGCAACAAATTCCACCCCCAAAAACCATATTTTGATTGTGCCTCAACTATATCAACTGTACTTGAACTGTTAGATAATCATAGTCGGTGATAACATCACTGTTCCGATCGCTATTACAGAATCGTACATGAGATTTTCACCTCATACGGCTCCTCGAAGGCCATAACTAAATCTAAGGACCAGTATTGTATTTTTTATCGTGATATATTTGTAGGATAAATAAGATTAAAATATATCGGAGGTTCCCAAATTCGACCAGTGAAATTCTGTCTGTTAGAATACTAAAAAAGTACTTATGAATTTATCTCCTCCTTTTCATTTTTCTTTCTTGAGTAATTACTTAAATCCTTCAATAAAATACTCCTTGTAGAAATACAAATGGATATGTCAACCCATCATTTTCGATTACGAAAACGAATTGGACATTCAATTAGTTCATGAATTATTACACGAATTCGATCTCCATGAATATGGATATAGGAAAGAAAGAATAAAAAGTATCTCTTTTTTTCTATTGTAATTATATTCTTTTTTTGTTCCTATTCTTCTTTCGGAAAAAAAGGACGGACTAAAAAAAAGGAAAGGATTATTTCGTTCCTGATAGTTATTTCTTTAATCGGTGGACGGGAGCATACTCTGGATCGGAATCATGGGGAGTACCGCCTGATCGTTTCTACCAACTTAAAGCCCCAATTTCTATTCTTTTATATTATGTATGCACATCCATAAATATCCTTTTGCTTTTGGATAACTTTTCAAATCTCTATTACTAATCCTTTGTGTATCTTGGTGTTACTAACCATCCACTTATTTTTTTTTTCTCGTTAGCATTATGCTAATACATATAAATGATAGTGAAAACTCAATAAAGTTGATCTTTTGAGCCCGCTTCAAGCCAGGATGACTAATCCACCAATCTTGGGGCAAACGGTCTCGTCTTCTTATGTTTATTCCTGCTTTACTCTTGTACATAGAAAATGAGTCTCAATTTTTTTACTGCAAATTCAGAAGCTGTTTTCCTTCACTCATATAACTATCCAATTTAGTTCATCAACCTAAAAAAAAATGAAGATATCCATTCAATTTATTTCATATTCTTGCTAAAAAGAAAGTAAGAGGGAAAAGTTTCTATTTCAACGAATCGCACGTAGAGATACGGATAATACACAGAGAGTTAACGGTATTTCATAACTAATCGATTGAGCAGCAGCTCGTAGACCACCTAAAAAGGAATATTTATTATTTGACCCATATCCTGACATAAGGAGTCCAATTGGAGCAATACTTGAAATGGCAATCCAGAAAAAAACACCGATATTTAGATCAGCTAAAACAAAGTTATAGCCAAAAGGAATTACTGAATAACTTAATAGAGTTGATATGACTGCTATGGATGGTCCGATACTGAATAAACGGGTATCCCCTCTAGACGGAAAAATATTTTCTTTAAAAAGTAGTTTTATACCATCTGCTAGAGCTTGAAGGACTCCCAAAGGACCGGCATATTCAGGTCCAATACGTTGTTGTATCCCTGCGGATATCTCTCTTTCTAACCACACAATTACTAGTATACCTATTGTAATTCCTAATACAAGAGTAAAAATATCGACAAGCATCCATATAATTCTATAAACCTCATTTAAGGTTTCCAATCTGTAAAAAGAATTGATAGCTTGTACTTCTGTTGTATCAATTATCATTTCAACGATCAACTTCTCCCATAATGATATCTATGCTACCTAGTATTGTCATAATATCAGCCAATTTCATACCTTTAACTAATTGAGGAAGAATTTGCAAATTGATAAAACCCGGCGGGCGAATTTTCCATCTCCAAGGAAAACTGCTCTGACCCCCTATCAGAAAAATTCCTAATTCTCCTTTTGGGGCTTCGACTCTCAAATAAAGTTCTTGTTTCGGCAATTCAAAAGTAGGAGAAGTTTTTTTACTAATGAATCGATATTCAAAATCATTCCATTTTTGATCCCTTTCTATATCAAAACATCGGGTTTCCAAATTCTCATAGGGCCCCCCCGGGATTCCTTCCAGAGCCTGTTGAATAATTTTTATGGATTCCATCATTTCACCAATTCGGACTAAATAACGAGCTAATGAATCGCCTTCTTTTTGCCACTGGACTTCCCAATCAAATTCGTCGTAACACTCATAATGATCAGCTTTACGAAGATCCCATTGTACTCCGGAAGCTCGTAGCATTGGTCCGGATAAACCCCAATTTATTGCTTCCTCTGCACTAACAATACCTACTCCTTCAACTCGTTCTAAAAAAATAGGATTTGGCGTAATAAGTTTTTGATATTCAGCAACTTCGGTTAAAAAATAATTGCAGAAATCCAAACATTTATCTATCCAGCCATGAGGTAGATCGGCCGCTACTCCTCCGATACGAAAAAAATTATGCATCATTCTCATACCAGTGGCAGCTTCGAATAAATCATATACTAACTCTCTTTCTCTAAAAATATAGAAGAAAGGAGTCTGCGCACCAATATCCGCCATAAAGGGTCCAAGCCATAAGAGATGAGAAGCTATACGACTCAACTCCAACATAATTACTCTGATATAGTTGGCTCTTTTAGGTACTTGAATATTTCCTAACTGTTCTGGCCCATTTACTGTTACTGCTTCTGTGAACATAGTAGCTAAATAATCCCAACGTGTTACATAAGGCAAATATTGTATAATTGTTCGGTTTTCCGCAATTTTTTCCATTCCTCTGTGTAAATAACCTAATATTGGTTCACAGTCAATAACATCTTCACCGTCTAGAGTAACGATGAGTCGAAGAACACCATGCATTGATGGGTGGTGGGGACCCATATTGACTATCATAAGGTCTTTTCTTGTTGCTGGTACATTCATAGGGGTTTCCTCAATTTATTCTTCCATGAATTACTGAAAACGAAAATCAATTCATCAAAATTCAAGATCTAATAAATAAAAAAAAAAAGACTCTTCAAATTAACAAGTTTTTTATTCCTGAATATCCAACTGGCTAATTAATTCTTTATAACGTACTCTATTTTTCTTTGCCAAATAAGACAGCAGTCGTTGGCGTTTTGCTATAATTTTCCGTAAACCTCTCTCAGATGAATAGTCTTTTCTATGC